TTTACCTACTCCTAACAGTCAAAGCAAGTTCCTAAAAAAAGATGGATCTCCCCAGGTAGGATTTGAACCTACGACCAATCGGTTAACAGCCGACCGCTCTACCACTGAGCTACTGAGGAACAATGCGGAGAGTTTCATCTTATATTCAAAGACTCTTGCTCTTTAAACCGACCTACCTATGGTGCATGAACCGTTGAAAAACCCAAAGCTTCGGAACTCTGGGAACTCACTTTGCGTACACCCTACCCTCTATTATACAAAAAAGAGATAGCGATAGCAATCCCCTCCGCCTCCCCGGAGAGCGCCTCCGGGACAAAGGGAGGCGGTCAACCATCACCATGATCTTCTCCACTGTCTCCTCGATGCATATTGATCAATCGATTTCCACGGTGCTGCAATCCCGCCGGTTTGCTAAGTATACTCACTCTACCGAAGGGCAACAAAGACCTCTCCATCCTTGCGAACGACAACGGGGCATTTTTTTTTTCCCAAAAGCTAGCAGATAATGGTGAGATGGTCTTAATAACCTCCTTTACCTATCATCTTTCCAACTCCTTATCTGAGTCAGACATTATAGCAAGCACTTGGAACTGCTACTCAATGACGGAATTTCTTTCAATCAAGCCCCCTGTGTCCTTTCACCCCTCTGCCTACCCCGAGCTGTAGAGCCTTTCTTAGGTTGAATGCCAGAACACGTAAGATTCTATCTGATCTGCCTGCCCGGTGGTTTTGGTGGATGAAGTAGTGAGGTAGTGGGAAGTCAGTTAGGGGAATCCATATCAGCGATCGTACCGTCATTACTTTTACTTTTTGAAATTCTACTTAATCAATTGAATCAATACCTATTCCTATTATTAATACTTTTTTTCAAGACATTTCGAAGGAATGTTGGTTATAGCTCACATTGTGTTATTATGGAGTAAGAAACCACAGAATGGTCATTTTTAGCTACGAACTGTAAATAAAACAAATACCAGGAGATATTTCACGTGAAAATAGCAGTTTATGGAAAGGGTGGAATCGGTAAATCAACAACTAGTTGTAATATTTCCATTGCTTTAGCAAGACGTGGCAAAAGAGTCTTACAGATCGGATGTGATCCTAAACATGATAGTACTTTTACCCTCACGGGATTCTTGATACCTACCATTATAGATACTTTACAGTCGAAAGATTATCACTACGAAGATGTTTGGCCGGAAGATGTTATTTACAAAGGTTACGGAGGAGTCGATTGCGTAGAAGCGGGGGGACCACCCGCAGGAGCTGGATGTGGGGGATACGTCGTGGGAGAAACCGTCAAATTATTGAAAGAACTAAATGCCTTTTATGAATATGATATTATTTCATTCGATGTATTAGGTGACGTAGTCTGTGGGGGTTTCGCCGCTCCATTGAATTATGCTGATTATTGCATCATCATAACAGATAACGGATTTGATGCACTGTTCGCAGCTAATCGTATTGCTGCTTCTGTTAGAGAAAAAGCTCGTACACATCCACTCCGATTAGCAGGCTTGGTGGGGAATCGCACATCCAAGAGAGATTTGATTGATAAATACGTAGAAGCTTGTCCGATGCCTGTATTAGAAGTATTACCCCCCATTGAAGACATTCGAGTATCTAGAGTAAAAGGTAAGACATTATTTGAAATGGTTGAATCTCAACCTTCTCTTAACTATGTTTGTGAATTCTATCTTAATATAGCAGATCAAATTTTATCTCAACCAGAAGGAATTGTACCAAGAGAAGTTCCGGATCGAGAATTATTTAGTCTACTCTCCGACTTTTACCTAAATCCTATTGAAAAGAGGGAGTTAAATCAGGAAAATTTACTTGATTTTACGATCATTTGAGATCCAATTTATTTAGTCTATCAGTCAAGGAATTATATCTATGTCAATTAACATATCTGAAACTCTCACTTTTGAATGCGAGACAGGTAACTACCATACCTTCTGTCCTATTAGTTGTGTAGCTTGGTTGTACCAAAAAATCGAAGATAGTTTCTTTTTAGTGGTAGGTACAAAAACGTGCGGCTATTTCTTACAAAATGCTCTCGGAGTGATGATTTTTGCAGAACCGCGTTATGCTATGGCAGAATTGGAAGAAGGAGATATCTCGGCTCAACTGAATGATTATCAAGAATTAAAGAGACTTTGCCTACAAATAAAAAAAGATCGAAACCCAAGTGTTATTATATGGATCGGTACCTGTACCACAGAAATAATCAAAATGGATTTAGAAGGTATGGCACCGAAACTAGAAACTGAAATTGGAATACCTATTGTGGTAGCAAGAGCAAATGGACTCGACTATGCCTTTACCCAAGGAGAAGATACTGTCTTAGCCGCTATGGCACATCGTTGTCCAGAACGAAATTTATTGGGTGATGAGAGGGAGGAAACTATACAAGATCAAGCTATGCAAAATTTATTTCCTCTCCTTCCCCTTAGGAAGGGAGGAGTAAACCCCGGACCTATAAATAATTTAAAGAAGCATCCCCCGTTAGTCCTTTTTGGTTCTTTACCTTCTACCGTGGCTTCTCAACTTAGTTTAGAATTGAGACGTCAATCCATTCAAGTATCGGGTCGGTTACCCGCTCAGAGATATACTGATCTTCCATCATTAGGTGATGGAGTCTATGTGTGTGGGGTTAATCCATTTTTAAGTCGGACAGCAACAACCCTAATGCGACGTCGTAAATGTAAACTGATTGGAGCACCCTTTCCTATTGGTCCCGATGGAACACGCGCTTGGATCGAAAAAATTTGTTCCGTATTTGGTATCGAAACCCAAGGTTTGGAAGAAAGAGAACAACAAATGTGGGAAACTTTGAGAGATTATCTCGATTTGGTACGTGGAAAATCCGTATTTTTTATGGGAGATAATCTCTTAGAAATTTCTCTAGCCAGGTTTTTGATTCGATGCGGAATGATTGTTTATGAGATTGGTATTCCGTATTTGGATAAACGATATCAAGCCGCTGAATTGTTACTTCTACAAAATACATGTAAAGAAATGTGCGTACCTATGCCACGAATTGTGGAGAAACCTGATAATTACAATCAGATACAGCGCATGCGTGAGTTACAACCTGACCTAGCTATTACTGGAATGGCTCATGCTAATCCTCTGGAAGCGAGAGGAATTAACACAAAATGGTCTGTTGAATTTACTTTTGCTCAGATTCATGGATTTACCAATGCAAGGGATGTTCTTGAACTGGTTACCCGTCCCTTACGACGCAATAATAGTTTAGAAGATTTGGGTTGGACCAGTTTAATTAAGGGGGAAAATAAATAAAAATGAAATGAAGTTTTTCGCAATGTAAAAAATATCGAAATTGATTTATTGAAATAGTCCAACCATTTTTATTGATCAGTGGGTAAAAAACCTACTGATCAATAAAATACTTCTAAATTTACTGGATTTTTTTCTTAGTCTATACCAAAAACTTATCAATTTTATTCTATTCCACCCCTATGCTTTCGAGGAAGGTATTTCATTATGATAACAAACACTCCCTTACTGCTTTCTGTGCTATGGGCTCCAATACTATCATGGATAAATATTTCAAGTTCATTGATTTTATTTGGACTATATTATGGATTTCTTACAACATTGCCTATTGGCCCTTCTCAAATCTTATCCATAAGAGCTTTTCTTTTAGAGGGAAATCTCAGTGGTACTGCGGCTGTAAGCGGTTTGATTATAGGACAATTAATAATATTTCTATCGATATATTATTCACCCCTCTATATGATATTAGTAAAACCTCATACAGTCACTTTGCTGGTTTTACCATACATTCTATTTTATTGGTACCGAACCAAAGATCTTTTGGATTATCAATCCCTGCGCCCCATAACTTCAATTAGTGATGCTCGGGTTCATAAGATATTTTTGGATAGTTTCATTCTCCAATTATTAAATCCTGTTCTTTTACCGAGTCCCGTACTAGCAAGATTAGTAAATCTCTTTCTCTTTCGTCATAGCAATCAGTTCCTATTTATTACGAGTTGTTTCTTTGGTTGGTTAAGTGGTCATCTTTTCTTTTTGAATTCAGTCAAATTACTCCTAGTTCGTGTGGAACGTGATTCACCCGTATTTTATCTCTTGGTGAAACGTCTGATTCATCGAACTTTTAGTATTATTATTTTAGCTTGTTGCTTATTACACCTAGGCAGAGCTCCTGTACCTCTCCTTACTAAAAAAGTAAACAACGATGAATTCCGAATGAATCAATTGAAAGTTGGTGGATTGTCATGGTCAAATAGAGTATGGCCTACCTTTTTTTTCGATTATCACCGATGGAATCGACCATTGCGATATATCGAAAATAGTCGATTCAGTAATAAGGGTCTCGTAAAAAAACAAGTATCTCAATATTTTTTTGACATATGTTTAAGCGATGGAAAACAAAAAATAGCTTTTACAGCTTTGCCAAGCTTATCTATTTTTGGAAACGATTTGAAAAGATATTTAAATATTCCGAGTAATTCTTTTTTATCCGATGATTCTTACGACGAATGGATTGATACAAAAAAAAAAAGAAAAAATATTTTGTATCAGGAATTAGGGAATAGAATCGAGGCTTTAGACGGTGGATTTTCGATAAAAAATACTATAGAAAAAAGAACTGGATTTTCTACTAATGAGGGAAATACCTTAACCAAGGTTTACGATCCTTTCTTAAATAGATCATTTCGTGGGGAAATGGCGATATCGAAATCACCTTGGCTTTTGACGGAGGAGATTTATGAACTGAAAAAGAATAGGAAATTATTACATTTATCGAAGGGAGATAATAAACTCAAATTTTGGATTTCCGATCAATGGCGAGAATTTGGACGTAGAAATTTAACCCCACCGTGGGAACCCCTAAGTAAAGACGCTCGTCGTATTTTAGTTCTGCTTATTCGAGGATCGAAGAATGGAAAACTTGAAACTAATTTGCAACAAATGAGTCTTTCGGAGGAACAGGCACCCGCAACTTCAAATAACCAGAAGAACTATTCAGATTTATCCTCCAAAATTGGCAATACAAATTTTTTAAATAGAAAGACAACTAGAGCATCTCATTTGAATTGGGAACTCGTCTCGAATCTTTCTGCTCGGCAAAGAACTTTCTATTTTAATCATTTGGAAAGGGAAAAATGGCAAGCACTTGAACGTTCTTGGAAGAATTTATTCTCGACTAATTTAACCCAAGTGAGAAGTATCTTATCTTTGTTAGTGAAGGCACTATACCTCCATAATAAATTCCAACTTCAAGAAATTCATAAAGAAGTACCTCGATGGACTTCGAAACTGAGAAACGATAAATTCGACGTTATAGCTATCGGAGTTACTGATATTCGTCAAAGAAAAGTAAAAAATTTGGGATATCTTATAAAAGGAAGAGATAAGAGAAGAAAAATTGTGAGACGTTTTTCGCAACAATCAGATTTTCGTCGAAGACTAGTGAAAGGTTCCATGCGTGCCCGGAGACGTAAAATTCCGGTATGGAAAATTCTACAACTTAAGACGCACTCTCCATTCTTTTTTAGAATAAATGAGAGACATTTTTCCTTTCAATCTTCTTTCGATGTATTAAACTTAATAAATGTAAGAAATGCTTCTAAAGATTCTATAGAAATAAGGGAAAGAGCAATATCTTTTTCGAATTCAAATAGGAATAGCCCTATCGCAAAAAGAACAAGAGCGGACCGTCTCGCAATAGCAAATAGATGGGATTTTCCATTAGCTCAATGGGGAAGAAGTTGGTTATTGATTATCCAATCGTACCTCAGGAAATATTTAGTATTACCCATATTAATAATTTCTAAAAATATTGTTCGTTCATTATTGTTTCAAATTCCTGAATGGAATGAAGATTGGAATGAATGGAATAAAGAAATTCATATAAAATGCACTTATGATGGTACCGAAGTTTCGGAGAAGGAATTACCGGAACAATGGCTTAGGGATGGTCTTCAAATTAAAATAATATACCCCTTTTGTTTGAAACCTTGGCGTGATTCTCGATTCGAAACGAGTAGGGGGAGAAAAAAATACATAGATGATTCTACTTTTTTCAATAATGGGGAAAAAATTGCAAATATTTTGTCTGATCATACTTCATTCAATAATGAAGTAGGAATAAGAAGGAAGAAAAAAATTAATTATAGTTTTTTAACAGCCTGGGGTTTCCAAACTAAATTACCTTTTGGAAATATGAAAAAGCAGCCTTCTTTTTGGAAACCTATTAGTAAGGAATTAAAAAGGAGATGGAAAAGAAATATTTTGTCAAAAACTACTCAGATTTCTAAAGTTTATTCCAAATTTTTTTCGATAGTAAATAAACATATAACCCTGACGGAATCAGATACTCGAATTGCTAAATATAGAAAAAATGATGTGTTTGCATTCGAACCCAATAATAGGTATGAAATAGAAATCGGAGCGAACGATGGAATTATCGATAAATTATCGATTAGATCTGCATCTAATTCCGATGATAAAATTTCACCAGAATTTGGAAATAAAATGAAATATAGAATTCCAAACAATGTCCAGAAATTAGAAAATAGGAAGTATTTAAGAAATAATCAGATTGGAGAAATAACCAAAAATATTTTTTTTGATGGGATAGAATCCTACAATAAATTTGAAGATGAAAATGAAAAATATGGGAGGAGTTATAAGGAAAAACTAGAACAGAAAAATAAATTGATTGAGATTCAGCAACTTATCCTAAGATTGTATAGAATAAATATAAAATCAATCAAGAAATGGCCCCATTTTATGGGAATTATCTCGAATGGAATGAAAAGAAAAATAAAAAAAAATTATGTTTATTTTCTTCGATCCAGTATTCAATTCGTATTCAATTTCAAACGGAATTTTATCCTTTTCAATAGAGAGATATTTAATAACTCAAAATTAAATACTTTTCGTGTAACATTCACTCAACAAGATCGAATCATTAATCAACATTCAGATCCTTTCGATGAAAAAGCGCAGAATTCAGGAACGAAATTGGATCGGCGAGATATTGTAAGAATATCTCAGGCATATGTGTTTCATAAGATGCGGCAAATAGATGTAATAAATAAGTTTGATTTCGAATATTTATTAATAAATTGGACATCAAACTCAATTACAAAGAGAAGGATAAAACATTTTTTAGAAGAACAAGGAATCCTCTCTATTAAAGAACCGAGGAATTTAGAAGAAATAAATTGGAAGGAGTGGTTACAAACTTTTAATAAATATGATACATCTCCCCAGATATGGTATGGAATAGCACCATATCAATGGAGAAGTGGAGTCACTCACCACTGGAAGGAAAATAAAAAGATTCCGTTTTATGATTTTGATGAACAAGAGAAATCCTTGTTTTTTTATAAACAGCAAAAAATTTCTTATAGAGTAGCTACGAATCCTTCATTGAAACAAATTGATAAATTTGATAAACGATACAAATACAATATTTTATGTTTTAGTTACCTCGATCCCGAGAGAAAATCGGAGGTGGAGAAACTTCCTAAATTACGAAGGAAGTGGGAAGAAACTATATCTAGTAGTTATATCCATAAAATACATGAGTATCAAACAATTAATTATGATAAAAAGAATGAAAATTCTAATTATTCGATAGTCAATTCAGATAAAGAGAGAAACATATTTTTCAAATCTGATTTCATGTCGCGGCTAACCCCGGAATTTCTGGGGAAAAATTATGTATATGGAACTGGGGAAATGGACGTACCCGATATTTCACTGATAAAAGATAGAAATAAAAGGAATATTCGGAATGAAAAGTCACTTCGAGAGAGGGAACGTCATCAAGCTATTCGTCAATGGAGATGGGGATCAAAAAATGTGGAAAAAAAATTTAAAGAATTGGGAGATATGGCTTCCCTCATGACTCTCATGCAAAATCAAGAAGATATTGTTTCACTTTCTGCTAAAATGCGTGAAGATTTGGATTTGTTCCGTCTCCTTTTTTGCAGAGATACGGGCACAAATCAATTAACGATTAATTCGGAACACCGTTTACCACGGGTATTGGATGATCAAATTTTGATGTATAAAATGGTGGGTACCCCCTCGAAATTTAGAAAACGATTTGAAAGAAAATCAGATTTAGATCTTTTTGATGAATCTATCGCACATATAGAATTTATCCATAATGATGAAGGAACAAATATTAATACATCGAGTCTTGAAGATATTATCCTTCCGAGACATCGTAGAGAATTCAAAATATTAAATTGTTTCTATTTAGAAAAAACTTCGGGTCGGGAAGCAAAATCAGATAGAATTTTATCTGGAAAAAAGAAACGGGATTGCCGGGAACTAATAAAATCAAATTGGATTCTGAATGAAAATCGGAATCTAATTATTAAACGTTTCCTATGGCCTAGTTTCCGATTGGAGGATTTGGCATGTATCAATAGATTTTGGTTCAATACAAGTAATGGAAGTCGATTTACTATGTTAAGAATTCGTATGTATGCCCCGGGATTTTATTAGGAAGGGGGGAACAATCCCTTTGAATAGTGAGAAATTCTTGGTTATAACCAACCAAAAATTTCTCATTATTTCTCATTTTTATAAATTTTTTGTGTGGTAATGTAATGGTAATAGAATGTCCATCATTTTTTTGACTTCTAATTGCTTTATTTCTTTCTCTTCCCTGCAGAAAGAAGTATTGATTATAATAAAAATCGTTAATTGTAGTGATAGAAACTATTGATTAGCTACAATCTGTTATTGATTATTCATTCATTTAGGAGCGAATTTCTCCATGTCAAAAAAAGTATTTATTGATCCATCTCTCATTTCTAAGAAACAAACGGGATCTGTTGAGTTTCAAATATCTAGTCTAACCAATCGGGTTTCGAAACTCACCTTTCATTTAAAGTTACACGGCAGGGATTACTCATCCCAAAGAGGTTTATGGAAAATTCTAGGGAAGCGCAAGCGTCTTTTGGGTTATTTATCCCAAAAAAATTCGGCGTGTTACGAAGATTTAATTAATCAATTAGGTATTCGTAAATTAAAAACTCGTTAGTTTTTTCTTCATTTCTCAGACAAATTTTGTTTGTAAGTATTCATCAATACGAATGAAACATTTTTTTATATAATAGGGAAAGTTACATATGACCATGCTTGCTACAAAAACTAATCCCATGATAATAAGTATGGGTCCTCAGCATCCATCAATGCATGGTGTTCTTCGACTTATTGTTACTTTAGATGGTGAAGATGTCATTGATTGTGAACCCGTATTGGGTTATTTACACAGAGGTATGGAGAAAATTGCTGAAAATAGAACAGTTATTCAATATCTTCCTTATGTTACACGGTGGGATTATTTAGCTACAATGTTTACAGAGGCTGTAACTGTAAATGCGCCGGAGAAATTGACCAATATTCAAGTTCCTAAAAGGGCTAGTTATATAAGAATCATTATGTTGGAGTTGAGCCGTATAGCTTCCCATTTGTTATGGCTCGGACCTTTCATGGCTGATATTGGTGCACAAACCCCTTTCTTTTATATTCTGAGAGAGAGAGAAATGATATATGATTTATTTGAAGCTGCCACAGGTATGCGAATGATGCATAATTTTTTTCGTATTGGAGGAGTAGCTGTAGATTTGCCTTATGGTTGGGTAGATAAATGCCTAGATTTTTGTGATTATTTCTTACCAAAAATTGATGAATATGAAAAACTTATTACACGGAATCCAATTTTTTTAAAACGAGTAGAGGGAATAGGTATTATTGGTAGGGAAGAAGCAATAAATTGGGGTTTATCGGGACCCATGTTACGAGCTTCAGGAGTCAAATGGGATCTTCGCAAAGTTGATCATTATGAGTGTTACGATGAATTGGATTGGCAGATACAATGGCAAATAGGAGGCGATTCATTAGCTCGTTATTTGGTACGAATTGGAGAAATGAGGGAATCGGTCAAAATAATTCAACAAGCTTTGAAAATAATACCGGGGGGGCCTTTCGAGAATTTAGAGGCTCGACGACTTCATCGGGGAAAAAATTCGGAATGGAATGATTTTGAATATCAATTTATTAGTAAAAAGCCCTCTCCTACGTTTAAATTACCTAAGCAGGAACATTATATTAGAGTAGAAGCTCCCAAAGGAGAATTGGGAATTTTCCTAATAGGAGATGATAGTGTCTTCCCCTGGAGATGGAAAATTCGTCCACCTGGTTTTATCAATCTACAGATTCTTCCTCAATTGGTAAAAGGAATGAAATTGGCAGATATTATGACAATTTTAGGTAGTGTAGATATTATTATGGGAGAGGTTGATCGCTAAAATGATTTTTGATACTAATTTCGAGGAACAAATTCTGAATTTATTTGATGAGTTTCATTTCCCGAAAGAATTTTTTAGTTTTATCTGGATTATTCTGTCCATTCTTACTCTTATATTAGGAGTCACAATAGGAGTATTAGTATTGGTGTGGCTCGAAAGGAAAATATCCGCAGGAATACAACAGCGTATTGGACCTGAATATGCTGGTCCTTTAGGGATTATCCAAGCTTTAGCGGATGGGACTAAACTCTTATTAAAAGAAGATATTATTCCGTCTAGAGGAGACACTTGGTTATTTCATATTGGACCTGCCATTGTAGTCATACCAGTATTTCTGAGTTATCTGGTGATTCCCTTTGGCCACCATATTATTTTAACTGATCTTAGTATTGGTGTCTTTTTCTGGATAGCCATTTGTAGTATTGTTCCCCTCGGACTTCTTATGGCAGGATACGGATCAAACAATAAATACTCTTTTTTAGGTGGTCTGCGAGCTGCTGCTCAATCTATTAGTTATGAAATTCCCTTAGCTTTATGTGTATTATCTATATCTCTACGTGCGATTCGTTGAAATATACTTTTGTTTTTCAAAGTAAAAAGTAATTTGAGTTGATAATCTCTCTTTCTCATCTCGACTCAAAAACTGGATAGTCATATGGGTAAGATCAAGCAGCTTCTTGAATTGCAGTGATAGATTCAAGTCCCATCCTCTATGTACAGGAGTGAAAGCATGCAAAACCGGTGTAAACTGTGTACCCCAGATTTAGGATTGGTTATCAAAATCTGATAGCGGGAGCAAAAGAAAAAATGTATGAAGTAATTACTGCCATACTTTTATTTGAGCAAAAGTAAATGGTTAGGGGCACAAAAATACAAAAAGGATTAGTAAAGAGGAAAAACTCTTTTTATAGATATTTATCAAAACAGAATAAGGTTTTGGCATTGGTAGAAATGACCAAAAAGTACTTCCTTAGAATTCCAATCCGAAGTATATCCCTATTTACTAAAAAAAGAATGACTATCGGGAACGAAGTAAACCTTTCTGCGATTCTCACCTTTCAGGAAAAACAAATGAATGATCGAGATTTTTTATAAAAAACTGGTGTATTTTCTATCCCTGGTTCGGTTCGGAGAAAGAAAAATTATTGCAATTTTTTATTACAAAATAAAAGTTTCGAACAAAAGAAAGATCTGAGTTAGTACCAATAAATAATTGTAAAGGCTGAGATGGATTCAGAAGCTTTTACTGCCGTAGCAGACGGAATCTCATTGGTTAGGTGGGGAATAAAAAGACAAAATTTTTTCAGTGCCAATTTCGTAAAAAAAAAAAGACTCGAAATTTTGTTCCAATAACCACTGAGGAGCCGTATGACGCTAAAGTTTCATGTACGGTTTTGAAATAGAGGTATTAATAATAATATTAACATCGACTACAATTATCTAACAGCTTAAGTACGGTTGATATAGTCGAAACACAGTCTAAATATGGTTTTTGGGGATGGAATTTGTGGCGTCAACCTATTGGTTTTATAGCTTTTTTCATAGCTTCCCTAGCAGAGTGCGAGAGATTACCTTTCGATTTACCAGAAGCAGAAGAAGAATTGGTCGCGGGTTACCAAACTGAATATTCAGGTATAAAATTTGGGTTATTTTACGTTGCTTCCTATCTGAATTTATTAGCCTCCTCATTATTTGTAACAATTCTTTATTTAGGTGGATGGCACTCCCCCGTCTCATTTGTCTCAATTTCTGATCATTTCAATTCAATTTTTAGTAATGGAACTGGTCAAGTTGTTGATATAATTGTAGGAATTTTTATTACATTAGCTAAAGCTTATTTTTTTCTATTTATTTCTATCATGACGAGATGGACATTACCCAGAGTAAGAATAGATCAATTATTAGATCTTGGTTGGAAATTTCTCTTGCCCATTGCTTTAGGTAATTTATTATTGACAGCCTCTTTCCAGGTTTTTTCGCTATAAAGTAGTTGGAATAATTTGTACGAATATTCCGAAATATCTCTTTCATATATAGATTTATTCGATCCGTGAATTAAGAAATACACAATAAATAATTTACTTAGGGATATCTAACACATGTTTACTATGGTGAATGGACTTCAGAATTATAGTGAACAAGCAATACAAGCCGCAAGGTACATTGGTCAGGGTTTCGTAGTGACCCTGGATCATATGAATCGTTTACCTATGACTATTCAATACCCTTATGAGAAATTGATTCCATCAGAAAGATTTCGTGGACGTATTCATTTTGAATTTGATAAGTGTATTGCTTGCGAAGTATGTGTCCGTGTATGTCCGATTAACTTACCTGTTGTTGATTGGAAATTAAGAAAGAATAAGAGGAAAAAACAATTAAAAAGTTATAGTATTGATTTCGGAGTTTGTATCTTCTGCGGAAACTGTGTCGAATATTGTCCCACGAATTGTTTATCGATGACTGAAGAATATGAACTTTCCATTTATGATCGTCACGAATTAAATTATGATCAAATTGCTTTAGGACGCTTACCTATATCCGTAATCGAAGATTCTGCGATTCATACTATTCCGAGTTTAACTCATCTAGCCAAAGGGGTTATGGAAGGACACTCCAATTCGAGAAGTATCACAAAATTTTTAGATTAAATTCCATTTATTTTTTTTTAGAATTATATATACTCCATATCATCCCAAAATTCCTTTCACCGAGTAAGTAAGTAGACATAAATAAATTATCCTTCGGGGTTGATAAATAGAAATAATAGATAGAAATAGGACTTGAATTTATCGTGAATATAATAAAGTCGACCGAATCACTCCATGAAATTCTTTTTCTCTTTTTAGAAGTAGGTCTCATACTAGGAAGTCTGGGGGTAGTAATACTGACTAATATTGTTTATTCCGCTTTTTTTTTAGCGCTAGTCTTTGTTTGCATATCCCTCCTGTATCTCTTACTGAATGCCGATTTTGTAGCTACTGCGCAAATCCTCATTTATGTAGGAGCCATAAATATCTTAATTGTATTTGCCGTCATGCTAATCAATAAGCCACAATCTTTCAATTTTTTTCCGTCTTGGACCACGGGAGATGGAATAACGTGCGCAGCCTGTACAGGTCTTTTTTTCTTATTAATTACTACGATTTCAGATACATCATGGTCCGAAATTTATTTGGTTACACAATCAAATAATATCGTAGAACAAGATTTGGAAGGAAATATTCAACGTATTGGATATCTCTTACTAACCGAATTTTTGCTTCCATTTGAACTTCTTTCTATAATTCTTTTAGTTGCTCTAATAGGAGCTATTACCGTAGCTCGTCGGGAAAAGATACTTGAAATGCGAGTAAAGAGTCAAGCCCTACAAGCTAAGGAGGATTTTCCTACCTCCTGAGAGTACTATGAGATATTCTTCTTATTTCCCTTTTTCTTTTTTTCCTATTTCCTAATAAATGAAAGTATATGGGGAGTTCATTCATTATGCTAGAACATGCACTTAATTTAGGTGCCTATTTGTTTTGTATCGGTATCTTCGGATTAATTACGAGTCGAAATATGGTTAGAGCACTCATGTGTCTTGAGCTACTTTTTAATGCTGTTAATATAAATCTTGTGACATTTTCTAATTATTTCGATACTGAACAACTAAAAGGAGAAATATTTTCAATTTTTGTTATAGCTATTGCAGCAGCTGAAGCAGCTATTGGATTAGCTATCGTTTTAGCTATTTATCGTAATAGAGGATCAACCCGTATCGATCAATTGGATTTATTGAAGTGGTAATTGATCCATTGAAACGAAATTGGGCGATTCATATATATATATTTTTTTATTAAGCAACAGGGGGAGGGGATCTATTCATTTTACATCGGATGAAACAATGAAAGATTCCCAATAGTAGGTAAAATTACCGAGACATATTTGAGAAACCTGAAAAATAAATTGAAGTTCTACCTATTATTCTATTATTCTACTTCCATTAAAAAGAAGTATTTGGAATTAGTACGTATAACCATATAATAATATGTATTACATATAAATGTGTATAAATCCTATTTAATTCAGGGCTTTCGAAAACCAATTTGGAGTTTGAAGAACCAATGGCACATTCAGTAAAAATTTATGATACATGTATTGGTTGTACCCAATGCGTAAGAGCTTGTCCCACAGATGTATTAGAAATGATACCTTGGGATGGATGTAAAGCGAATCAAATTGCTTCCGCTCCGAGAACGGAAGACTGTGTGGGTTGCAAAAGATGTGAATCTGCTTGTCCAACAGATTTTTTAAGTGTACGTGTCTATTTGGGACCTGAAACTAGGCGCAGTATGGGTCTATAAGTATATAGAAAAAAAGAATTTCTTCTTCTATTTCTTCTTCCCCCTCTCTCTCATTCAGTTTCCTTCTCTTCCTAACCCATACTCAAAAATTCGAGTATGGGTTTCCCATTTAAAGTTTCTTTTATCTTCATCATGAGCAATTTTCCTTGGTTAACAATAATTGTTTTTTTACCCATATCTGCAGGCTCTTTAATTCCATTTTTTCCCAATAAAGGAAATAGTATTATTCGTTGGTACACCCTAGGTATTTGCTTAGTGGAGTTTCTTCTAATAACATATATTTTTTGTTATCATTTCGACCCCAGCAATCGAATCATTCAATTGAGGGAAGATTATAACTGGATTAATTTCTTAGATTTCCACTGGAGATTAGGGATCGATGGACTCTCCATCGGGCTTATTCTATTAACGGGATTTATCACTACTCTAGCTACTCTAGCAGCTTGGCCAGTTACCCGGAATCCACGATTATTCCATTTTTTGATGCTAGCCATGTACAGTGGTCAAATAGGATTATTTGCTTCCCAAGATCTTTTACTTTTCTTTTTTATGTGGGAACTAGAATTGATCCCAGTTTATTTACTCTTATCTATGTGGGGAGGAAAGAGACGTCTCTATGCTGCTACAAAATTTATTTTGTATACCGCCGGTGGTTCTATCTTCATTTTAATAGGAGCCTTAACCATGGGACTCTATGGATCTAATAAACCAACACTGGATTTTCAAATTTTGGCTAATAAATCTTACCCCACAGAATTAGAAATAATATTATATTTAAGTTTCTTCGTAGCTTATGCCGTTAAATTACCAATAATTCCCTTCCATACTTGGCTACCTGATACTCATGGAGAGGCACATTACAGTACATGCATGCTTTTAGCCGGAATACTTCTAAAAATGGGAGGATATGGAATAATTCGAATCAATATGGAATTATTGCCTCATGCTCATTCCATTTTTGCTCCATGGTTAGTAGTAATAGGAGCAATTCAAATTGTTTATGCAGCTTTTACTTCTTTTAGTCAACGTAATTTAAAAAGAAGAATTGCTTATTCATCGGTATCACATATGGGTTTTGTACTCATCGGGATCGGTTCCATAACAGATATAGGTCTTAATGGAGCTATCTTACAGATGATTTCTCATGGATTAATTGGTGCTGCACTCTTTTTTCTAGCAGGAACAAGTTACGACAGGACGCGTACCCTTTTTCTTCATAAAATGGGAGCAACGGCTATTTATATGCCCAAGATATTTACCATGTTTAGTAGTTTCTCAATGGCTTCGTTAGCATTACCTGGTACGAGTGGTTTTGTAGCAGAATTTTTGGTTTTCTTGGGAATAGTTCTTAACCAAAAAAATTCTTTTACTTTTAAAGTAATTATTACAATAATAGAAGCAATTGGAATAATATTAACTCCTATTTACTTATTATCCATGCTGCGCCAAACGTTTTATGGATATAAGCTTTCTGAATTTGTCACTTCCTCCAGGACCGATGCAGGACCACGAGAAATTTTTATTTCAATTTGTTTATTCCTTCCCATTATAGGTATTGGTATTTATCCCAATTTAGTCTTATTTCTATGGAATGGTAAAGTAGATGCTATTCTATCTCAGATTGCTTTTAAAGCTATATAGAAGGAAATTGTAACCCAACTTGGAATTTCTTGTAACGATTCCTCCACTGTTGAATAATTCGATCGATCTATTCCGAATAGTGGAATGATACAAAAGTATTTCTATATCATTTCACTATTTGAAATGGGGAGAAATTCCCCATTCTACATTTTTTATTTCGTCGCTCCCGTCATTCTACTCATTACTTCTTTATACCTGATCTTTTTTCCCAATAAATTACTCTTAATTGCGTACTGTATTAACCACCCATAACTATGCAAACCCCTTCCCAATGAATTAACTCCTAAGTAACAAATCCAAATTATAAGAAATCCCAAAGAAGCTACAATTGCTGATTTTCTACCTTGCCAACCTCTATTCATTCTAGTATGTAAATAAATCGCAAATATGAGCCAAGTAATTAATGCCCAAGTTTCTTTGGGATCCCAGCTCCAATAAGAACCCCATGCTTCATTAGCCCATACTGCCCCAGAAAGAATACCTATAGTTAGGAGAGGGAATCCCAAACCAATAATTCGATAACTCCAATGATCTAATTGCTGAGTCAATCTCCATCTCCGGTAATCTATAGATAACAAACAAAATTTTTTTTGTAAATAACTCCCTTTTTTTTCTCTATTTGAAGAATGTATATCCCTCCTTAAAAAAGAAAAAATTGATGGTTTTGTATCGTAATAATATACTGGAAAATCCGTATTCCGTTCAAAACTTATACATAAGAAAGCTATTGCTAATAAAGATCCGAGTAAAAGAGTTGCATAGCTGAGCATCATCATACTCACATGCATCATTAACCAATTGGATTGTAAAGCAGGTACTAAAACCGCGGATTGTTGCATTTCTTTAGGAATACCCAAAGTAGCAAAAGCATGAGTTAGCATGGCACTCGGTGCAGTGATTGTACCTAACCAAAAATTTGGGGATCGAACCTCTAAAATAATATGAATTAGAGAGAAACTCCACGAGAGAAACATGGATGATTCATACAGATTGCTTAAGGGTAAATGTCCAGAATAGATCCAACGATTCAATAAGAATCCCGTTACACAACTATAGGCAATTACCATACCCTTTTTGCCAAAATGATCGAGTTTTTCATTCCTGGTATAGATTGTTTTTCCCCAAAAAATAAGAGTAATAAGAAAGAGAAGAAAAAAAGATGTGTGGGCTAATATACGTTCCAGAATTATAAATATCATAATAAATAGTGGAGTTTTTTTCTATACTGTTCAAGAAAAAAGAGGTGAAAAAAAAAAGAATTATTTATTTTATTATGGATTAGGTACAGATGCATTAAATACCAGAAGTAGATTGGAAAAAAAAAGGCTGGAATTTCATATTTTTTATTGAAAATGCCGCCACTCGGATTCGAACCGAGATGCGTTAGCACTGCTTCCTAAGAGCAGCGTGTCTACCAATTTCACCATGGCGGCGGCTTACTGAAACAAATAATAACATATTTTGTGTTAAGAGGTCAATATTTCGTAATAAATCGGGGAAATTTATATTCTTCTTTTTTCGATCGACAAATACAAATTCTATAAATAGAATTGTATTAATCGTAATGAAACGGAGCATAGCGTAGTTTGGTAGCGTGCCATCTTGGGGTGATGGAGGTCGTGGGTTCAAATCCCGCTGTTCCGATAGAAATACAGAAGGTTCAACTATTTATTTTCTATTTTACGAAAAAAAATATATATATATTTTTTCTTTTCTTTTTTTTAATTAATACTATTTCTTCCAGAACGAAGAAATAGTATTGATTGGAAAAAAATGTTTCTTTTTGAATATCCGAGATAGTTCCATCTTCTTTTTATTAAATGAAACTATCTCTTCTTTTTTTCTTTTTTCCCTTCCTTAATATTTTTTTCTACCATTCATCCAATGAGGATTGCCCCCCCATAGTTGAGTTTGATTCGTTACAAATAGATAATAGATAGAAGTTCTCGGATTAGGAGTGCCAATAATAGCACCTCGATAATCATATTATCTGAGTTTATGAGGAACAAGTACATAAATAATTTCATTTTTTTTTTTGCGATACTAGATATTACTAGAACCAGTTACACAGTACGCACTGGAATAAAGATATAAAAAAAATAAACTTTTGATTGATTGGATGGGAGTCATTTACACAATTAAAGAAACGAATAGGATCCAAGCTTTCTCGTTACTAAATATAGTAGCCAAATAAGTTATTGTGCATTGAAATGAAGGGACCAAAATAGGGAGAAGTCTACTTACTATAGCATTCAAAGTAATTCTCTGGGAAATTCATATTTAGCTTAAATAATTGATCGAACCAAAAATGGATTTGTAATAAACTACCAAGAATCAGTTAGTTAGTTCCAAAGTACTGCGACTTGATAACCTTACGGGTTTTTCGGTTATTTGTAACAAAACGTTCCAATATTTTTCTCTTTTTTATGTGTGAGAAGTAACACCAAGTGAAGAAAATTAATTCATCGGATATGGATACAAATAAAAAAGCTGGGGCTGGAGTGAATTTCAATTTCTTCCAAGATTAAATCCCTCAGTCATTTCTTTAGTAGTCACTTTTTTAGTCAATTTGAGGGAAAATAAAGAATAAAAAGATTGGATCATTCCTTTTTTTATTTATCATTTGTAAAATAAATTCAATAAACCTCTTTATCGTTTCATTTTTAATTGACCCCCCATTTATGCTTATGCTATGATTCGTTCGATTCATCAATAGATGCAGAAGATGCAGAGGATTTGGATGATTTAGAAACCGTCGCATAACAAAAACTCTTTGAACGACCAGTCAAAATAGATCGAGCCAGGGAAAGAGCCTTTACTCCAGCTTGATTGGCTTTTTCTCTCCATATTGTTTTACGAATTTTCTTCTTAGATCTAGAAGTACGCTTTTTTGGGACTGCCATAAGTAAAAATTCCTTTTATTTCTAAATTTTGAAAATATTTTTCGTTTTATATTCCTATTTCTTTTATTCCTATTTCTTTATGGGATTCCTTCCTCCAATCCCTATTTATGTAATTTTTCCCCGTTTAGATGAATGGAATCTACTACAAATCGAGCTGAATTATGTCGATGTCCCGATTTACGTCGTGTCTTTTTCTTAGGACGCATTTTGTAAATAATAGTTTTATCCCCAAGACGAGAATGTAAAATTCGTCCCTTTACTACTGCACCCCTCAACCAAGGATGTCCAATATTGATCATAGATTCATGACGAATCATTAGTACTCGATAAATTAATACTTTAGCATTAGGACCTAACAAATTTGGTTTTGATGGGGTGAAACGACGCACATCATAAAATCTTCCCGGTTCTACTCGGAGTTGTTCACCCCCCGTTTCAATTATAGCGTATGTACCCATTACAAAATTTTTTGTGAATGAAAAAATAATTACAGATAAAAAAATGATGATTTGACCTTCGTAACTGAAATAAAATTCGAGTATCCCTAATTCATCTAATTTTTGTAAAGCTTTTACAGAAGAACTTTGAAATATTCTTGATAAAGGAAGAAAAAAAAAAATATATATATATATCTTGGTTCGTAAACTATATATAATATCTTATTACTTGGTGAGATCAAAAAATTTATTGAACCCATTTTACGATTTATTACTTATTTGCCCGAACAGCGAGAAAAAATAAAATAGGTAGTCGGGATAAATTATAGATTGATGGAATTCCCCGACAAATAGGATCTAAATTCCAGACTTTATCTCTCTCCATTTTTTACTTATTTTTTTTTTTCTTTGTTAGTAAAAAATGAAGAAAAATAATATTTTTTCTCATATAAAAAAAGCATTTATGGAACTTATATATCAATTTATTTGGATTGTACCTTTCCTTCCATTTTTAGTCTCTATCTTAATAGGATTGGGTCTGCTATTCTTCCCAAAATCAACTAAAAGTCTTCGTCGTGTATGGGCTATTGCTAGTATTTCATTATTAAGTATAGCTATGTCCATTTCTTTTGATATTTTTTGGCAACAAATTACAGGTAATTCCATTTATCGATACTTATGGTCCTGGATCTCCGACAAAAATATTGTTTTTAAAGTAGGTCTCTTAATTGATCCACTTACTTCTATTATGTTAGTATTAATTACTACTATAGGAGTTCTTGTTATGATTTATAGTGATAGTTACATGTCCCACGATCAAGGATACGTAAGATTCTTTGCATATTTGAGTCTCTTCACCGCTTCTATGTTAGGCTTAGTACTTAGTCCCAATCTAATACAAATTTATTTCTTTTGGGAATTAGTAGGAATGTGCTCCTACTTATTAATAGGTTTTTGGTTTACCCGACCCGGTGCGGCTGAGGCTTGTCAAAAGGCTTTTATAATCAATCGTATAGGAGATTTCGGATTATTACTAGGCATTTTAGGGTTCTATTGGATAACCGGTAGTTTCGAATTCGAAGCATTATTCGAACGATTCAATGAATTGCTTGCTAATAACGAAGTTAGCTTATGGTTTGCTACTCCGTGCGCTCTTTTACTATTTTTAGGTCCAGTAGCTAAATCCGCGCAATTTCCGCTTCACGTATGGTTACCCGACGCTATGGAGGGACCTACTCCTATTTCTGCCCTTATTCATGCTGCTACTATGGTAGCAGCAGGTATTTTTCTCGTAGCTCGCTTATTTCCTCTTTTTCAGGCTTTACCTCTCGTAATGGGTGTAATTTCTTGGACAGGTGCAGCAACGGCTCTATTAGGAGCTACCATAGCTCTTGCTCAAAGAGATATTAAAAAAGGTTTAGCTTATTCTACTATGTCTCAATTAGGCTATATGATGCTAGCTCTAGGTATAGGTTCCTACAAAGCTGGTCTATTTCATTTAATCACACACGCTTATTCCAAAGCTTTATTATTTCTCGGATCCGGATCCATCATTCATTCTATGGAACCAATTGTTGGATATTCCCCCGGTAAGAGTCAAAATATGGCTTTTATGGGTGGTTTGAGAAAACATATGCCAATTACAGGGACAACTTTTCTTATAGGTACACTTTCTCTCTGTGGTATTCCGCCTCTCGCTTGTTTTTGGTCTAAGGATGAGATTCTCGCAGATAGTTGGTTGTATTTCCCAGTTATTGGATGGATAGCTTGGATCACGGCCGGATTAACTGCATTTTATATGTTTCGTATATATTTCATCACTTTCGAAGGGAATTTCAGAGCCAATTCCTTCAAAGAATCTTTTCTTATTTCGGGGGTAACAACATCCAAAGAGTTGGATAGGAAAGAAGAAAAGCCTATACCACTATTTGCAGACAGCAGAATAAATATGGAAAGAGATGATGCTATCTCATCCCGGGCGAGATATAATCTGTATCCTAAAGAATCAGATAAAATAATGCTATTTCCTCTACTTGTACTAGCAGTACCCACTTTATTTTCCGGATTTATAGGAGTTCCTACTTTGCAGGGACAATTGAATCCTGATTCCTTGTCTCATTGGCTATATCCATTAATCAATGGTCCCTATGAAGTAATTTCTAAAGAAAATTGGTTGAAGTTTCTATCGAATGCAATAGCTTCGGTTGGTATAGCTTTGTCCGGACTTTTTATTGCTTATTTCCTATATGGACCTATTCCTTTCCATTCACGGAATATACGAGATAATTTCGAACCCTTATTAGAAGAAGAAGAAGGAGGGAACCCCTTTCTCCATTTCATATATAATTGGTCATTTTTCCGAGGATATATAGATGGTTATTACGATATCATTTTCGTTGGAGGTATACGAATACTAGCTAAGATCGGTTTTTTTCTCGACGAATGGGTAATAGACGGAGCTGTCAATGGAGTTGGTATCTCAATCCTCCTTGGAGGAGAAAATCTCAAACAGATGGAGGGAGGTAGGATACCTTCTTATTTATTTGGATTAATTTTTGGTACATTCCTTCTATCACTCATAGTTTTTTTCATGTTTTGAATTACCTCCTGCATATATGATTTTTATGTCTTTTAATGTGAGCTATAACCAACATTCCTTCGAAATGTCTTGAAAAAAAGTATTAATAATAGGAATAGGTATTGATTCAATTGATTAAGTAGAATTTCAAAAAGTAAAAGTAATGACGGTACGATCGCTGATATGGATTCCCCTAACTGACTTCCCACTACCTCACTACTTCATCCACCAAAACCACCGGGCAGGCAGATCAGATAGAAT